CTTTCTATACAAAGAATCATCCAAACGCTTGATTAACGCATGATAGACTTTTGATTCAAAGAATTTGACAATTTTCTGAAAATTTCCCGTTCCTTTTGCAGTGTAAAATTGATTGAAAGGGCTTTTTTTCAATATAAAAATCAAAAGACTTACGAGGGTGTTCCAACTTAGTGATTCGCACTAACCCTAGATCCTTACGCCTGCGACAGGAATAAAAACTTTCTATTCGCCTCGAGCTCCACCTTGGACTCTTTTTATATTCAAAAAAGGTGTATGACTCTAGTAAAATAGAACACAAAATGTCGAACCAAGAACACTTATATTCCTATATAAAAAGTGGCGGATCAAAAAATCCACAGCAGATCAGGTCCTTCAATTCAAGTCGCACGTTGCTTTTTACCGCATGAAGTTTTACCATAGCATTCCTCTCGTTTGTGTAATTGATTCAATTTTGGAATCTAGTTCAGTCAGTATATCGTAATCTATCCTTTTTCTTTCTCTAGTAATGGCATAGTGAATTTACGCGTAAAAGGTTAAGTCAGAATTCAAATGAATTCCATATTTAATTGGATATATGTAAAATAGAAATTAGAATATAAATATATATTTTTTTTAATTAAAACTCTTAGAATCTACGGTTCTACCTTACTTAACCTGGATCACACACAAATAAAAAAAGCAAATAGATTTTTTTTTTGAATTTGTTTGAAATTATGAAAAAGAAGTAGATTCTTCTTTTCATTTAAATATTTTATTAAAAACAAATTATATTTTTAAACAGAAAGAGAAAGGTGGTGGACAAAGGCAATAGAAGATTGATTCCGGAATGACTGTACTCTGGGACGGAAGGATTCGAACCTCCGAATAGCGGGACCAAAACCCGTTGCCTTACCGCTTGGCTACGCCCCATTTCGATTTTTATTCAAGACTACTAAAAGAGTAATATTGCTATTGGTTGTTCGTCAATTCAATTTAAGCCCAAATGAAATTATAGATTACATTGTTGCTAGAGTTTTGACACGTGTAGATAGCAAATCAAACTCACTTTATTGATCATTACATAGAATTCAATTAAGATATTGTATGAAAATATTATTTCTTTAATTCTAATAAGAGAATTAAAGGGTTTTTGATTGAGTAAGTTCAACAAAGTTTTTTTAGACTATCTTTCTTTATTTTTTTCCTTGTATAAAAAATACTTATATTCAAAATATATTAATAACTCAATCAAAATGAAATTATCCACAAGAACACCAATTTTTGTTATGCTTAATATATTTAATTTGATCTGTATTTGTTTTAATTCTGCCCTTTTTTCAAGCACTTTTTTAGTCGCAAAATTGCCGGAGGCCTACGCCTTTTTGAATCCAATCGTAGATGTTATGCCCGTAATACCTCTTTTCTTTCTTCTCTTAGCCTTTGTTTGGCAAGCAGCTGTAAGTTTTCGATAAATTTCTTAATACTGTCTTAGAAAAATTCACGATTTTTATTCTTCCAACAATTCAAAAGATCAAAAAAATCTTGGCGTATGAACGAACTCTTAATTCAAACATTGAATTTTTTTGGTAGCCGTACGAAATTTGGTAGCCGTACGAAATCTGGATCATTCTATTTCCTCAATTTTATCCTCTTTTCCCTAAATAAAAGAACCTAATTTGATTTGAGTTCACAAAAATATCTAGATGTTGGGATGGAAATCTGTTTCCATATGAAAGACTCGACTATTATCTGATTACAAATGACTTTCTGAAACCTTTTTTTTTCTTTTTTTTCTAGAAAAAAATAAATCACTTAATTTTTTGGTATCAAAATTAGATATTTGGTATAAAAATAGAGAATCTATTCTCTTTTTTTTTTTTTGAAAAAAAAAAGTAAGATCCTGGAGATTGTGTAATGCTTACTCTCAAACTTTTTGTATACACTGTAGTTATATTCTTTGTTTCTCTCTTCATATTTGGATTCCTATCTAACGATCCAGGACGTAACCCGGGACGTGAAGAATAAAAAAGAAAGGTTTTTTTTATTGCTTTATTTAATTAGTGCAAATGCTCGAATTTTCTTAGGATTTTATCTATTACACATCATCAAAAGGAGAAAGGGAAAGAGAGGGATTCGAACCCTCGGTACGATTAACTCGTACAATGGATTAGCAATCCAACGCTTTAGTCCGCTCAGCCATCTCTCCTAAATAGAAAAGGGATACTTAATTAGGTTCCATTAGACAAAAAAAGGCTTGAAAAAGCCTCCTCCACTTTATTCTTAAAAAACTTTCTTTTTTGTATAGATTATTTTTTATATTATATATATTTTTTTATTTTTAAGTAATATATTTATCATCTATATATATATTATATATCTAATTCATATATATATTACTATTATATAATAATATAATATAACTTTTTATATAGAACTTTCTCAGTAATTCTATTTACAGAAAAAATTTAGATAAAGATTAGATAAAGAACGGGCTCGAACTCCAAAGATAAATAAATAAAAC